GCTAGTGTAGCTTAATCCAAAGCATAACACTGAAGATGTTAAGATGAGCCCTAAGAAGCTCCGCATGCACAAAGGCATGGTCCCGACCTTATTATCAGCTCTAACCCAACTTACACATGCAAGTCTCCGCAGTCCCGTGAGTATGCCCTCAATCCCCGCCCGGAAAAGAGGAGCGGGCATCAGGCACAAATTTTTGGCCCAAGACGCCTAGCCTAGCCACACCCCCAAGGGAATTCAGCAGTGATAAATATTAAGCCATAAGTGAAAACTTGACTTAGTCAGGGCTAAGAGGGCCGGTAAAACTCGTGCCAGCCACCGCGGTTAAACGAGAGGCCCCAGTTGATATTAATACGGCGTAAAGGGTGGTTAAGGAAAATAAATTAATAAAGCCAAATGGCCCTTTGGCTGTCATACGCTCCTAGGTGTCCGAGACCCAATCACACGAAAGTAGCTTTAAAACCCACCTGACCCCACGAAAGCTGAGAAACAAACTGGGATTAGATACCCCACTATGCTCAGCCATAAACCAAGACGTCCAACTACAATCAGACGTCCGCCAGGGTACTACGAGCATCAGCTTGAAACCCAAAGGACCTGACGGTGCCTTAGATCCCCCTAGAGGAGCCTGTTCTAGAACCGATAACCCCCGTTAAACCTCACCACTTCTAGCCACCCCAGCCTATATACCGCCGTCGCCAGCTTACCCTGTGAAGGTAATAAAAGTAAGCAAAATGGGCACAACCCAGAACGTCAGGTCGAGGTGTAGCGTACGAAGTGGGAAGAAATGGGCTACATTTTCTGCTATCAGAACACTACGGATATGCAACATGAAATAGTGCTTAAAGGAGGATTTAGTAGTAAAAAGGAAGCAGAGTGTCCTTTTGAACCCGGCTCTAAGGCGCGTACACACCGCCCGTCACTCTCCCCTGTCAACGCGCATAAAGATATATAACACCAAAGCACTGACAAGGGGAGGCAAGTCGTAACATGGTAAGTGTACCGGAAGGTGCACTTGGATTAAATTCAGGGCGTGGCTGAGTCAGTCAAGCATCTCACTTACACCGAGAAGACATCCATGCAAATTGGATCACCCTGAGCCAAACAGCTAGCTTAATTACTAATTTTAACTAATCGATATAAATAAAAAAACATGACTCAACAACAAGAATTAAATCATTTTTACACCTAAGTATGGGAGACAGAAAAGGTACCCCCAAAGCAATAGAAAAAGTACCGCAAGGGAAAGCTGAAAGAGAAGTGAAATAACCCATATAAGCACTGAAAAACAAAGATTAAACCTTGTACCTTTTGCATCATGATTTAGCCAGTACACCCAAGCAAAGAGAACTCTAGTTTGAAACCCCGAAACCAGGTGAGCTACCCCGAGACAGCCTATGTAAACAGGGCTAACCCGTCTCTGTGGCAAAAGAGTGGGAAGAGCTCCGGGTAGAAGTGACAGACCTACCGAACCTGGTGATAGCTGGTTGCCTGAGAAATGGATAGAAGTTCAGCCCCGTGCACCCCCAAACCAAAACGCCAGATTTAAGGTGAAACTAAGGGAAATACACGAGAGTTAGTTAAAGGGGGTACAGCCCCTTTAACAAAGGACACAACCTTAACAGGAGGATAAAGATCATAATAATTAAGACGGGCTGTTTTAGTGGGCCTAAAAGCAGCCATCTAAACAGAAAGCGTTAAAGCTCAAACAGCAAAAACTTTATTATACCGATAAAAAATCTTATTCCCCTAGTACTATCAGGCTAATCCATACCACTATGGAAGAAATTATGCTAAAATGAGTAACAAGAAGACTCGCTCTTCTCCGAGCACAAGTGCAAGCCAGATCGGACAAACCACTGGAAAATAACGAACCCAACCAAAGAGGGTACTGTGAAAAACATGAAAAGCAAGGAAACCCCACAGAAACTGATCGTTAACCCCACACTGGAGTGCTATTTTAAAGGAAAGACTAAAAGAAAGGGAAGGAACTCGGCAAACACAAGCCTCGCCTGTTTACCAAAAACATCGCCTCCTGCAACTAAGTTAAGTATAGGAGGTCCAGCCTGCCCAGTGACTATAAGTTCAACGGCCGCGGTATTTTGACCGTGCAAAGGTAGCGCAATCACTTGTCTTTTAAATGGAGACCTGTATGAATGGCCAAACGAGGGCTTAACTGTCTCCCCCTTCCAGTCAGTGAAATTGATCTACCCGTGCAGAAGCGGGTATAATTCTACAAGACGAGAAGACCCTTTGGAGCTTAAGGTATAAAGACTAACCACGTTAAACAACTACATGAAAAGGAAGAACCTAGTGGAAGATAGAACTTTACCTTCGGTTGGGGCGACCACGGGGGAAAAACCAGCCTCCGAGTGGAATGGGCTACATCCCTAAAACCAAGAGAAACATCTCTAAGGCACAGAACATCTGACCAAACATGATCCGGCCTCATGGCCGATCAACGAACCAAGTTACCCCAGGGATAACAGCGCAATCCTCTCCCAGAGTCCATATCGACGAGGGGGTTTACGACCTCGATGTTGGATCAGGACATCCTAATGGTGCAGCCGCTATTAAGGGTTCGTTTGTTCAACGATTAAAGTCCTACGTGATCTGAGTTCAGACCGGAGTAATCCAGGTCAGTTTCTATCTGTAAAGCTACTTTTCCTAGTACGAAAGGATCGGAAAAGAGGGGCCCATACTTAAAGCACGCCCCACCCCTAATCAATGAAAACAAATAAATTAAATAAAGGGAGGGCCAAACCCTGCCGCCCGAAATAAGGGCATACTGGGGTGGCAGAGCATGGTAAATTGCGAGAGGTCTAAGCCCTCTTCACCAGAGGTTCAAATCCTCTCCTCAGTTATGCTAAACACCCTGATAAATCACCTAATTAACCCACTAGCCTACATCGTACCAGTCCTTTTAGCAGTGGCCTTCCTCACTCTGCTTGAACGAAAGGTTCTTGGGTATATACAACTACGAAAAGGACCTAATGTAGTAGGACCTTACGGACTGCTCCAGCCCATCGCCGATGGTGTGAAACTATTTATTAAAGAACCTGTACGACCCTCCACATCCTCCCCCTTTCTATTTTTAGCAGCCCCTATCCTTGCACTCACCCTGGCTATGATACTATGGGCACCTATACCAATACCCCATCCAGTTATTGATTTAAACCTAGGGGTTCTATTCATTCTAGCCCTATCAAGCCTAGCCGTATACTCTATTCTTGGATCAGGATGAGCATCGAATTCAAAGTATGCACTAATTGGGGCCCTGCGAGCGGTAGCTCAGACAATCTCATATGAAGTAAGCCTAGGTCTAATTATTCTCTCGGTAGTTATTTTCTCAGGCGGGTATACCCTACAAACATTCAGCACAACCCAAGAAAGCATTTGACTTATAGCCCCAGCATGACCTTTAGCAGCTATGTGGTATATCTCAACTTTAGCCGAGACAAATCGAGCACCATTCGATTTAACGGAAGGAGAGTCTGAATTAGTATCAGGCTTCAATGTAGAATATGCAGGAGGCCCCTTCGCCCTATTTTTCCTCGCCGAATACGCCAACATCCTTATAATAAATACACTTTCGGCAGTGTTGTTCTTAGGGTCATCCCACTTCCCACACATACCCGAACTGACAACATCAGGACTTATAACCAAAGCCACATTTTTATCAATTATATTCCTATGAGTACGAGCCTCATACCCCCGATTCCGTTATGACCAACTGATACACCTGGTGTGAAAAAACTTCCTCCCACTAACACTAGCCCTTGTGCTATGGCACATCACCCTGCCTATTGCACTAGCGGGACTTCCCCCACAACTATAGTCCGGAACTGTGCCCGAATACCTAAGGACCACTTTGATAGAGTGGCTTATAGGGGTTAAAATCCCCTCAGTTCTTAGAAAGAAGGGGGTCGAACCCATGCCTAAGAGATCAAAACTCTTAGTGCTTCCTCTACACCACTTTCTAAGATGGAGTCAGCTAAATAAGCTTTCGGGCCCATACCCCGGACATGACGGTTAAAATCCCTCCTCCATCAATGAACCCCTACTTACTAATAATCTTATTGTCCAGCCTGGGCTTAGGAACCACCCTAACTTTTGCCAGCTCACACTGGTTATTAGCTTGAATAGGCTTAGAAATCAACACCTTGGCAATTCTACCACTTATAGCACAACACCATCACCCTCGAGCAGTAGAAGCCACCACAAAATACTTCTTAACCCAAGCAACCGCAGCAGCAATGATATTATTTGCAAGTACAACAAATGCCTGAATTACAGGTGAATGAAGTACTAATAACGTGTCCACCCCTATTGCCAGCGCAATAATTATTGCAGCCCTCGCACTCAAAATTGGACTAGCACCAATACACTTATGAATACCAGAAGTATTACAGGGACTAGACCTAACCACCGGCTTAATTTTATCAACCTGACAAAAGCTAGCCCCTCTAGCCCTTATTATACAAACAGCTCATACTCTAGACCCCCTCCTATTGACCTCCCTTGGACTTACATCAACCTTAGTCGGAGGATGAGGGGGATTAAACCAAACCCAACTCCGGAAAGTGTTGGCCTACTCCTCTATTGCACACATAGGGTGGATAATTATTATCCTACAACATGCCCCACAACTGACCCTCCTCGCACTGGGAACCTATATCCTCATGACCTCGGCAACATTCCTTACGCTAAAAACATGCTCGGCCACAAAAATTAACACCCTAGCAATAGCCTGGTCAAACAGCCCAACTTTAACAGCAACCACCGCCCTCGTGCTACTATCACTAGGAGGCCTGCCACCCCTTACAGGGTTTATGCCAAAATGACTTATCCTTCAAGAACTAACAAAACAAGGCCTGCCCATTATAGCCACAGTTATAGCCCTCGCTGCCCTGCTTAGCCTATATTTTTACCTTCGAATTTGTTACGCAATAACACTTACGGTTTCCCCCAACACAATAAACTCAACTACCCCCTGACGAACTCAAACAACCCAGACCTCTTTACCACTGACCATCTCAACCATAATATCATTAACCCTTCTGCCCGTAACTCCGGCTATTATAACATTGATCACCTAGGGACTTAGGATAGCACATAGACCAAGAGCCTTCAAAGCTCTAAGCAGAAGTGAAAATCTTCTAGTCCCTGAATAAGGCCCACAAGAGTCTATCTTGCATTTTATGATTGCAAGTCAAATGTTTTAATTAAACTAAGGCCTTACTAGATGGGAAGGCCTCGATCCTACAAAATCTTAGTTAACAGCTAAGCGCTCAAACCAGCGAGCATCCATCTACTTTTCCCGCCGTTGGCCTAAAAGGCGGGAAAAGCCCCGGCAGGGTATTACTCTACGTCTCTGGGTTTGCAATCCAACGTGCTTTCTTCACCACGGGGCTGTGATAGGAAGAGGACTTGAACCTCTGTCTACGGGGTTACAACCCGCCGCCTAAACGCTCGGCTACCCTACCTGTGGCAATTACACGCTGATTCTTTTCTACCAACCACAAAGACATTGGCACCCTCTATTTTATATTTGGTGCCTGAGCTGCAATAGTGGGGACTGCCTTAAGCCTCCTTATCCGGGTTGAACTTAGCCAGCCCGGGGCATTTCTAGGCGATGATCAAATTTATAATGTTATCGTTACTGCCCACGCCTTCGTAATAATTTTCTTTATAGTAATGCCCATTCTTATTGGGGGATTCGGAAACTGACTTGTCCCACTCATAATTGGAGCACCTGATATAGCATTCCCTCGAATGAACAACATAAGCTTTTGGCTCCTTCCCCCATCATTTCTCCTGCTGCTAGCCTCTTCTGGTGTTGAAGCCGGAGCCGGGACAGGATGAACCGTCTACCCACCACTTGCGGGTAATCTTGCCCACGCGGGAGCATCCGTAGACCTTACAATCTTCTCACTGCACTTAGCGGGTGTCTCCTCAATTCTAGGGGCAATTAACTTTATTACTACTATTATTAATATAAAACCACCGGCCCTCTCCCAATATCAAACACCCCTATTTGTGTGAGCCGTACTGGTAACAGCCGTACTTCTACTTCTCTCGCTGCCCGTTCTGGCCGCCGGGATCACAATACTTCTCACAGACCGTAATCTAAACACTACATTCTTCGACCCGGCGGGGGGAGGAGACCCAATTCTATACCAACATCTATTCTGATTCTTTGGTCACCCAGAAGTCTATATTCTTATTTTACCAGGCTTTGGAATCATTTCACACCTTGTGGCCTACTACTCAGGCAAAAAAGAACCGTTCGGCTACATAGGTATGGTCTGAGCCATCATCTCTATTGGCATGCTTGGATTTATTGTATGAGCCCACCACATGTTTACCGTTGGAATGGACGTAGATACTCGCGCCTACTTTACATCTGCAACAATAATTATTGCTGTCCCAACCGGGATTAAAATTTTTAGCTGACTCGCTACACTACATGGGGGTCAAATCAAATGAGATACACCCATGCTCTGGGCCCTGGGATTTATTCTCCTTTTCACGGCGGGAGGGCTAACAGGAGTTGTACTAGCCAATTCATCACTAGATGTCGCTCTACATGACACATACTATGTAGTTGCACACTTCCACTACGTACTGTCAATAGGCGCCGTATTTGCTATTATGGGGGGCTTTATTCACTGATTTCCACTATTTTCAGGCTACACCATAAATGAAGTATGAACAAAAATACACTTTGGCGTTATATTTGTTGGTGTAAATATAACATTCTTCCCCCAACACTTCCTAGGACTAGCTGGAATGCCTCGACGATACTCTGACTACCCCGATGCCTACACTCTATGAAACGTTGTATCAACTGTCGGGTCAGTTATTTCCCTACTCGCAGTAATCATATTCTTATTTATTCTTTGGGAAGCATTTGCCGCCAAACGGGAAGTCTCCTCAGTACAACTAACTGCAATGAACGTGGAATGACTTCACGGCTGCCCTCCCCCGTACCACACATTTGAAGAGCCAGTATTTATCCGAGTTAAATCAAAATAACGAGAAAGGAAGGAATTGAACCCCCATATACTGGTTTCAAGCCAGTCACATAACCACTCTGTCACTTTCTTCTGAAGACATTAGTAAAATGTAAATTACATCACCTTGTCAAGGTGAAATCGCAGGTTAGACACCTGTATGTCTTAAGCCCCAAACTTAATGGCACACCCCTCACAACTAGGACTCCAAGACGCAGCATCACCCGTTATAGAGGAACTTCTACACTTCCACGACCACACCATGATAATTATGACTTCAATTGGCACTTTAGTGACCTATGCTATAGTTATGGCAGTCCTTTCTAACCTCACCGATAAGTACATCTTAGAATCCCATCAAATCGAAACCATGTGGACAATTGTACCAGCTATAGTTCTGGTTGTTATTGCTCTCCCGTCCCTCCGGATTCTATATATTATAGACGAAATTAATGACCCCCACCTAACAGTTAAAGCCATAGGACACCAATGATACTGAAGCTACGAATACACAGACTACGAAGACCTGACCTTTGATGCCTACATGATTCCAACCCAAGACCTCACCCCCGGCCAATTCCGGCTACTAGAAACAGACCATCGAGTAGTACTCCCAATACAATCACCAATCCGTGTGCTAGTGTCCGCTGAAGACGTACTTCACTCTTGATCCGTCCCAGCCCTAGGGGTAAAAATAGACGCAGTGCCAGGACGGTTAAACCAAACTTCTTTCATTGCCTCCCGCCCCGGAGTATTTTACGGACAGTGTTCTGAAATCTGTGGCGCAAACCATAGCTTCATACCAATTGTAGTTGAAACCGTCCCATTAGAACATTTTGAAAGTTGATCCTCTCTTATACTAGAAGACGCCTCACTAGAAAGCTAATTATTGGACAAAGCGTTGGCCTTTTAAGCCAAAGTTTGGTGACTCCCGACCACCTCTAGTGAAATGCCCCAACTAAATCCCAACCCCTGATTTGCCATTCTAGTGTTCTCATGGATCATCTTCCTTACCATCATTCCAGCTAAAATTTTAGGTCATACAGTGCCCAACGAGCCCGCCCCGATAAATGAAGAAAACCACAAAACTGAGCCTTGAAATTGACCATGATAATGAGCTTTTTTGACCAATTCGCAAGCCCGTCCTTCCTAGGCATCCCGCTTATTGCCCTCGCAATCGGACTACCCTGAATTTTATTACCCACTCCCCCCTCTCGATGGGTAAACAACCGGCTTATTACAATTCAAACATGACTCATCACCCGATCCACTAGTCAACTTCTAACACCCTTAAATGTAGGCGGACATAAATGGGCCCTACTGTTTGCCTCCCTAATAGTGTTCCTTATCACTATTAATATGCTTGGCCTCCTACCCTATACCTTCACACCCACCACACAACTGTCAATAAACATAGGACTAGCTGTACCACTATGACTTGCTACAGTAATTATTGGCATGCGTAACCAACCAACAGCAGCCCTTGGACACCTACTACCAGAAGGAACCCCTGCCGCATTAATTCCCGTACTTATTATTATCGAAACAATTAGTCTCTTTATTCGCCCACTGGCCCTTGGAGTACGACTCACGGCCAATTTAACTGCAGGCCACCTACTAATTCAACTCATCGCCACAGCCGTATTAGTACTAGGGCCCATAATGCCAACTTTAGCAGTATTAACCGCCGTAGTCCTCTTCCTATTAACACTCCTAGAAATTGCAGTAGCAATAATTCAAGCCTATGTCTTCGTACTCCTCCTAACCCTTTATCTACAAGAAAACGTCTAATGGCACACCAAGCGCACGCATTTCATATAGTTGATCCTAGCCCATGACCACTAACCGGGGCCATCGGTGCTTTACTAATAACATCCGGCCTAGCAATATGGTTTCACTACAACTCAACAACATTAATAACCCTTGGACTTATTCTCTTACTTCTTACAATGGTCCAATGATGACGAGACATTATCCGAGAAGGAACATTCCAAGGACATCACACACCCCCCGTGCAAAAGGGCCTACGTTATGGCATGATCCTGTTTATTACCTCAGAGGTATTTTTTTTCCTCGGCTTTTTCTGGGCCTTTTATCACTCAAGCCTGGCACCCACACCAGAATTAGGAGGATGCTGGCCACCAACAGGAATTACTACACTAGACCCCTTTGAGGTGCCTCTCCTTAACACAGCAGTTCTGCTAGCATCTGGGGTGACAGTCACATGGGCCCACCACAGTATTATGGCGGGAGAACGAAAACAGGCCATTCAATCCCTCACACTCACAATCTTACTAGGACTTTATTTTACTGCGCTACAAGCCATAGAATACTATGAAGCCCCCTTCACAATCGCGGATGGGGTATACGGCTCCACCTTCTTCGTAGCCACAGGGTTCCACGGACTACATGTAATTATTGGATCCACCTTCCTCGCTGTCTGTCTACTTCGCCAAATCCAATACCACTTTACATCTAAACACCACTTCGGATTCGAAGCCGCCGCCTGATACTGACACTTTGTTGACGTAGTTTGACTATTCCTTTACGTGTCCATCTACTGATGAGGCTCATATCTTTCTAGTATTAAAATTAGTACAAGTGACTTCCAATCATTTAGTCTTGGTTAGACCCCAAGGAAAGATAATGAACTTAATCACAATCATTATTATTATTACATTTACTCTATCCCTGATTCTAGCAGCTGTATCATTCTGACTCCCACAAATGAGCCCAGATGCCGAAAAGCTCTCCCCATACGAATGCGGATTCGACCCCTTAGGATCTGCCCGACTACCCTTCTCCCTTCGATTCTTCTTAATCGCCATCCTATTTCTGTTATTCGACCTAGAAATTGCCCTCCTCCTGCCCCTTCCCTGAGGAGATCAGCTCCATAACCCCACAGAAACACTCTTTTGAGCCACCACAGTTCTCATCTTGCTGACCCTTGGATTAATTTATGAATGAGCTCAAGGAGGCCTAGAATGAGCAGAATAGGGGGGCTAGTCTAAAACAAGACCTCTGATTTCGGCTCAGAGAACTGTGGTTTAAGTCCACAGCCCCCTTATGACACCAGTACACTTCAGCTTCACCTCAGCATTTATTTTAGGACTAATAGGACTAACATTCCACCGCACTCACCTGCTATCCGCGCTTCTGTGCTTAGAAGGTATGATATTATCCCTATTTATTGCATTAGCACTATGAGCATTACAATTTGAAGCCACAAGCTTCTCCACGGCTCCCCTACTTCTACTAGCTTTCTCAGCCTGTGAAGCAAGTACAGGTCTTGCACTCCTAGTAGCCACGGCTCGAACCCACGGTACTGATCGCCTACAAAACCTAAACCTCCTACAATGTTAAAGGTACTAATCCCCACACTTATATTATTTCCTACAATTTGACTAACCCCGCCAAAATGATTATGAACAGCCACAATCACCCACAGTCTCTCAATTGCCCTCACTAGCCTTATATGACTAAAATGAACCTCCGAAACAGGCTGAGCCGCATCTAACACCTACCTAGCCACAGATCCTTTATCAACCCCTCTACTAATCCTCACCTGTTGACTCCTTCCACTAATGATCTTAGCCAGCCAAAACCACATCAACCCCGAACCCCTCAACCGACAACGCCTATACATCACGTTACTTACCTCACTACAAACCTTCCTAATCATAGCATTCGGCGCCACAGAAATCATTATATTCTATGTTATGTTTGAGGCCACACTCATCCCAACCCTTATTATCATCACTCGATGGGGGAATCAGACCGAACGCCTAAACGCCGGAACCTATTTTTTATTTTACACGCTTGCAGGCTCCCTCCCACTCTTAGTAGCCCTACTCCTACTACAACAATCATCAGGGACCCTCTCCATGCTTACAATACAATACACTCAACCACTCCTTCTACACTCCTGAGGAGATAAAATCTGATGGGCTGGCTGTCTAATCGCATTTCTAGTGAAGATGCCACTGTACGGTGTACACCTATGACTTCCCAAGGCACACGTAGAGGCACCTGTTGCAGGCTCCATAGTCCTGGCAGCAGTTCTATTAAAACTAGGCGGGTATGGGATAATGCGAATAATAATTATATTAGACCCACTCTCAAAAGATCTAATTTACCCGTTTATTATTCTAGCATTATGAGGTGTTATCATAACAGGATCTATCTGCCTACGACAGACTGACCTTAAATCACTAATCGCCTACTCTTCTGTCAGTCACATAGGCTTGGTAGCAGGTGGTATTCTAATTCAAACCCCCTGAGGATTCTCCGGGGCAATTATCCTAATAATCGCCCATGGCCTAGTATCCTCAATACTATTCTGCCTAGCCAACACAGCCTATGAACGAACTCACAGTCGAACCATAATCTTAGCTCGAGGACTACAAGTAATCTTCCCGTTAACGGCAATTTGATGGTTTATTGCCAACCTGGCCAACCTCGCACTACCCCCACTTCCAAACTTAATAGGGGAACTAATAATTATTACAACCCTGTTCAACTGATCCCCATGGACGATCGTACTAACAGGAACAGGTACCCTAATTACAGCGGGTTACTCCTTATACATATTCTTAATATCTCAACGAGGCCCAACGCCAAACCACATTATAAAACTACCCCCCTTCCACACCCGAGAACACCTGCTAATAGCCCTCCACCTAGCTCCAGTACTACTTCTTGTAACTAAACCGGAACTTGTATGAGGCTGATGCTATTAGTAAGTATAGTTTAACTAAAATATTAGATTGTGATTCTGAAGACAGGAGTTAAAATCCCCTTACTCACCAAGGAAGGACAGAAATCAGTAAGTACTGCTAATTCTTATGCACCGCGGTTAAAATCCGCGGCTTCCTCGCGCTTCTGAAGGATAACAGCTCATCCGTTGGTCTTAGGAACCAAAAACTCTTGGTGCAAATCCAAGTAGAAGCTATGAACTCAATAACACTATTTATACCCTCCTCACTCATTTTAGTCATTATTATCCTTATTATTCCTCTATTAATAGCACTTAACCCAGACCCAAAGAGTCAGAAATGAGCAAACACTCATGTAAAAACTGCTGTAAGCACCGCATTTTTCGTTAGCCTCCTGCCACTTATAATATTCCTAGACCAAGGACTAGAAAGTATTACCACAAACTGGCAGTGAATAAACACCCACATATTTGACACAAATATTAGCTTCAAATTCGACCACTACTCCCTGATTTTTACACCAATTGCCCTGTACGTAACCTGATCTATCCTAGAGTTTGCACTATGATACATACACTCGGACCCTAACATAGCACGATTCTTCAAATATTTACTACTGTTCCTAGTAGCAATAATTATCCTCGTCACTGCTAATAACATATTTCAGCTATTTATCGGCTGAGAAGGTGTTGGTATTATGTCCTTCCTATTGATCGGGTGATGACATGGGCGGGCAGACGCTAACACGGCAGCCCTCCAAGCTGTTATCTACAACCGAGTTGGGGACATTGGACTAATTTTAAGTATGGCTTGATTTGCAGTGAACTTAAACTCCTGAGAGATACAACAGATCTTCTTCTTATCAAAAGATTTTGATATATCAATCCCGCTAGCAGGGCTAATTCTAGCAGCAACAGGAAAATCGGCCCAATTTGGCCTACACCCATGGCTTCCTTCTGCCATGGAGGGCCCCACCCCAGTATCTGCCCTACTCCATTCCAGCACCATAGTCGTAGCCGGAATCTTCCTACTCATTCGACTTCACCCCCTCATAGAAAACAATCAAACTGCACTAACAATTTGTCTATGTCTTGGTGCCCTAACCACCCTATTTACAGCCACTTGTGCCCTCACCCAAAATGACATTAAAAAGATTGTAGCTTTCTCAACATCCAGTCAATTGGGCCTAATAATAGTCACAATCGGCCTGAACCAACCACAATTAGCATTCCTCCACATTTGCACCCATGCCTTCTTTAAAGCAATACTATTCCTATGCTCAGGGTCAATTATTCACAACCTGAACGACGAGCAAGACATCCGAAAAATAGGAGGGCTACATAACCTCATGCCTGCAACCTCTACCTATCTAACAATTGGCAGCCTGGCACTAACAGGGACTCCATTCCTGGCCGGCTTTTTTTCAAAAGACGCTATTATTGAAGCCCTGAACACCTCCCACCTTAACGCCTGAGCCCTAATCCTTACACTTATCGCTACTTCTTTTACCGCAGTCTACAGCTTCCGAATCATCTTCTATGTTGCCATAGGATATCCTCGATTTCTCCCCCTACTCCCAATTAATGAAAACAACCCATTAATAATCAACCCAATTAAACGGCTTGCCTGAGGAAGCATCATTGCAGGGCTTATCATCACACAAAACTTCCTTCCCTCAAAGACACCTATTATAACGATACCTCTAACCATTAAAATAGCAGCCCTTACAGTTACCGTCATCGGACTACTTGTGGCCATAGAACTCTCAGCTATAACTAGTAAGCAAGTTAAAGTTGCCCCAGCAATCCACCCCTACAACTTCTCAAACATACTCGGGTATTTCCCCACAGTAATTCATCGACTACCCCCAAAGCTTAACTTAACCATAGGTCAATCAATTGCCACTAAATTAGACCAGACATGATTTGAGATCTCAGGGCCAAAAGGACTAGCCTTAAGCCAAATAACCTTATCAAAAATCACAAGTGACATTCAACAAGGAATAATCAAAACATATCTAACTATTTTTCTACTAACCATCACCCTATCTATTCTATTAACAATTGCCTAAACCGCACGAAGCGCCCCCCGGCTTAAACCCCGCGTTAACTCCAGTACAACAAGCAACGTTAAAAGCAATACCCAAGCACAAATAACCAACATCGCCCCACCAAAAGAGTATATGACAGCCACACCCTCAACGTCGCCCCGCGACATACAAAGCTCTTTCAACCCATCCACAATTACCAGAGAACCCTCATACCACCCCCCTCAAAACACACCCCCTACTAAGACCACCCCTAAAAAATAGATAATTACATAAACAGTAACAGAGCGACTTCCTCAAGCCTCAGGAAAAGGTTCAGCAGCCAAAGCTGCTGAATAAGCGAATACTACAAGCATCCCACCCAAATAAATTAAGAAAAGAACTAGAGATAAGAAAGTCCCCCCACACCCAACCAATACACCACAACCAACCCCTGCAGCTACCACTAACCCTAAAGCAGCAAAGTAGGGAGTTGGGTTAGAAGCAACAGCAATTAAACCCACAACCAGAGCCACCAATAATGTAAACATAAAATAGGTCATAATTCTTGCTCGGATTTTAACCGAGACCAATGACTCGAAAAACCACCGTTGTAGTTCAACTACAAGAACTAATGGCAAGCCTACGAAAAACACACCCCCTAATAAAAATCGCTAACGACGCGCTAGTCGACCTACCAACACCAGTAAACATCTCAGTGTGATGAAACTTTGGGTCCCTTCTAGGACTATGTTTAGCTACACAGATTTTGACAGGACTATTCCTAGCCATACACTACACCTCAGACATCTCAACCGCATTTTCATCAGTAGCCCACATTTGCCGTGATGTAAATTACGGCTGACTTATTCGAAGCGTGCACGCTAATGGAGCATCATTCTTTTTCATCTGCATTTACATTCACATTGCCCGAGGACTATACTACGGATCCTACCTATATAAAGCGACCTGAAACATTGGAGTTATCCTCCTACTACTAGTCATGATAACAGCTTTCGTAGGCTATGTCCTCCCATGAGGACAAATATCCTTCTGAGGGGCCACAGTTATCACGAACCTATTATCAGCAGTACCGTATATAGGAGACACCCTTGTTCAATGGATTTGAGGTGGATTCTCCGTAGATAACGCAACACTCACACGGTTCTTCGCATTCCACTTCTTATTACCCTTCGTCATCGCTGCCGCAACCATCGTCCACCTCCTATTTCTACACGAGACAGGATCAAACAACCCGGCCGGCCTGAACTCTGATGCAGATAAAATCTCCTTCCACCCATACTTTTCATACAAAGACCTCCTTGGCTTCGTACTACTACTGTTAGCTCTTATATTACTGACGTTATTTTCCCCAAACTTACTTGGAGACCCAGACAATTTTACCCCCGCCAACCCGATAGTCACCCCACCACACATCAAGCCGGAGTGATACTTCCTGTTTGCCTACGCCATCCTACGATCTATCCCAAACAAACTAGGAGGAGTCCTAGCATTATTATTTTCTATTCTAATCTTAATAGTGGTCCCGATCCTTCACACCTCAAAACAACGAGGACTAACCTTCCGCCCACTCACCCAATTTCTATTCTGAACACTCGTGGCAGACATACTGATCCTCACGTGAATCGGAGGCATACCCGTAGAGCACCCGTACGTGGTAATCGGCCAAATCGCGTCGGTCCTGTACTTTGCACTTTTTCTCATCCTATTCCCCCTAGCAGGTTGATTAGAAAACAAAGCCATAAAATGAGCTTGCCCTAGTAGCTTAGTTTAAAGCATCGGTCTTGTAATCCGAAGATCGGAGGTTAAATTCCTCCCTAGCGCCCAGAAAAGAGAGATTTTAACTCCCACCTCTGGCTCCCAAAGCCAGAATTCTAAATTAAACTATCTTCTGATAGTAACATGAATGTATTAGTGCATAATATGTATAATATTACATAATGTAATAGTACTTATATATGTATTATCACCATTCATTTATATTAACCCCAAAGCAAGTACTAACGTCCAAGTCGTACATGATACAAAAATTTAAAACTCAGAAATAATTTATTTTAACCTGGGAAATAGATTTATCCCTTAAACTTGGCACTCAAATTTTTCCTTGAATTACCCAGCTAAGATTTATTTTAAACATATTAATGTAGTAAGAGACCACCAACTGGTTTACATTAAGGCATACTATTAATGATAGAATCAGGGACACAACATGTGGGGGTCGCACACTGTGAACTATTCCTGGTATCTGGTTCCTATTTCAGGTACATAATTTTATTTATCCCACTATCGGATAATTATACTGGCATCTGATTAATGGTGTAATTACATACTCCTCGTTACCCAACATGCCGGGCGTTCTTTTATATGCATAGGGTTCTCTTTTTTAGGTTTCCTTTCATTTTGCATTTCAGAGTGCAGGCTCAAACCAATAATAAGGTTGTATATTTCCTTGGTTTAGTTTAAGTAGGTTAATTATTAAATGACATAACTTAAGAATTACATTTTAATATCTCAAGTGCATAACATATACACTACTTCTTCAACTTACCCTTATATATCTGCCCCCCTTTTGGTTTCTGCGCGACAAACCCCCCTACCCCCTACGCTCACAGAATCCTGTTATCCTTGTCAAACCCCGAAACCAAGGAAGGTCCGAGAACGTGCCAGCTAGCAAGTTGAAATATGGGCTAGCCATCCGCGCTGTATATATATATGTGCATATCACATCGATATGCCGTACAAATGTCCCAAATTTTAGCCTGCCGGGCCCTACTTAAAATTTTAATAATTTCTCAATACTAAAATTTTAAGCATTCTCCAGC